ACCACTCCCTAAAAGAATCCTATCTTCCGTATTATTTCTATCTATTTTTTTATTAATATTCTTTTTATCTTTTTTTTTTTTTTGATTTTAAAAATTTATTCTATTTCTATTAATTATTATTAATTAATAATAGAAATAGATAATAGAAAATAAGAAGTATTATTATTATACTTTCTAATAAATTATTCTTATTTATTGACAATTAGAATAACCTATTCGTACAATGGGCATCATATGATTCTGATGGACGTTGGGCAAATAAGCCCCTATCGTCTAGTGGTTTAGGACATCTCTCTTTCAAGGAGGCAGCGGGGATTCGACCTCCCCTGGGGGTAGGGTACTACAAAAGGAGGTTGATCATGGATTACCAATAAACCTCAAATGGGTTTTCCTGGGTCGATGCCCGAGCGGTTAATGGGGACGGACTGTAAATTCGTTGGCAATATGTCTACGCTGGTTCAAATCCAGCTCGGCCCAACAATTCGCCAATATACCATGAGATGATATAACCCCCCTGTCCTTCAGAAATACCCGATACGGAGGAATAAAAAAGAATCAAAATTTCTGCTAGATCCCTTATTTCCCTGGGATTGTAGTTCAATTGGTCAGAGCACCGCCCTGTCAAGGCGGAAGCTGCGGGTTCGAGCCCCGTCAGTCCCGACAGATTCAATAAGTACATCAATCAGCTTTCCTTTTTCTGTTAACGGGGGAACAAGAAGAAAAATTTCATTCCCAAAGGGGTTCTTTTTTCTTTCCTTTTTCGTTTCGCCCTTCTCATCAAACAACTAGATAGGAGAATTTTCGTTACTTCAACTAGGACTCATTGGTAGTAGAAAGACATATGTAGATTAGTACAATTGATGGAGCAATATAGTCAGTATTCCAAGAGAGACTGAGTCTGCTTTTTCGATGGAATAGAGGACTATATGTTTCTCAAGCGCACATACAAAAAAATGGAATTCCTTTCGTGTACAATACAAAACAAAATGAATTTAACAGAATTCCCCTGATAGAATACTTTTCCGGCTTAAAAAATAGCCCCTTCCGGCTCTGTTTTTGTTTGTGTAACCTCAATTACGAATGTGAAATTGAAAAAATCTCTTTCATTCAAAAGTACTTTTTGAGTGGGCTGGGAATCCTATTTTGGATTCAGTATGGATAAAACGTCTTCTTATGTTATACTATTCAATTCGCGACGACGAATTGATTTGATAGCTCAGATATTGTTATTCATGATATTGATCTGATTTAAGATCATTGAGAGGTAATTCATTCATTGAATTTACCGGCGAAAGATTTATCATCTCTATGGGATTAAATCCCGAGTTATTGTGAAGTAAAAAAAAGATGAGATTATGGAAGTAAATATTCTTGCATTTATTGCTACTGCGCTGTTCATTCTAGTTCCTACTGCTTTTCTGCTTATCATTTATGTAAAAACAGAAAGCCAAAATCAAAATAAAAAGGATTAATTAATTTGAATGAAACTTGACTTCTGAGTTCTTATCAACGATTGAAGAAAAAAGGAAAATGATTCCAAGATTCCAATTTCATGTCTTAAAAGAAATGAGCGGATTATAATCGACAGTATTCTATCAGATCCGATACTATAGTATAGTAAGAAAGAAATATAGATTTCTTTCTTACTATCTATTAGTGTTATTGTAGTGTATAAAGTTCTACTTCTTCAATTTAAATGCAATAATTGTTTTACTTTAGATAATTGTCTTACTTTATAGTTCTACTTTATAGATTTCTTATTCTTTGCAATCTTAGTTTCGTGATCTATCGAAAGAATCAAATCAAAGAAGGAAAAAGCATTATGAGCATTAACATATATATATTAAAGAGTAGTAATCTTTTTTCTAGCATTTCAAAGAAAAAATGGATTGATCCATTGACAGGAGTTCTATGGGCACTTCTTCGGATTTTGAAAGGGAATAAATAATAAACCTCGCCGATTATTAATGCTTGAACCCTGATATTAAGATATGAAATGAGTCGATAAAGTAGAAATTCCATTTCGCAAATCATAAAAGAATATCGTTAAGTGCGCGCAATATGTGACTCGCCCAAGGCAAGATCTTATTATGCATAGCATATCGTTAGACAACGACTACGTCTATATTTTTGCTCATAGAAAGCGCGTATACACTTCAAAAATCATTTTTTGAGCAGTAAAAGTAAAGAGGGAAACAAAAAAGGGAGGTCAGGCCTTCTTCAGTATCTATCTCCAATTATGGTAAGAGCCCGTTCATTGAAATAGAAAATTTAGGAAAAATTTTGTTGGACTAAAATTCCAATAATATGTATCCCTTTCCTTTCGAGATACAAACATGAGAATCATTGAAATATATCTTTCATTGAAAGAATTTTAGTCATATAATACATTACTCCACTAGAATCCAATATAATTCCGAACTGAATATATTTTTTGAAGAATACAAAATGCGGTGCAGAAGGATCTCTAAAACAATTGATACGGTTTGATTCCTCAATC